GTGACATTTTGTACCCAAAACAAACGCGCTACCAAGCTGCGCTACATCCCTTTTTTTTTTTCAAATTGTCGGGCAGTCTCATTCTACAAAATACCTGTCTTGTTTTCCATATCTTAATTTTTTCCTCCATCTATATACAATTTTCTTATCATTTCTTCTCTTCCTTTTGGTTTCATATAAGAAAATCTTATACATATCATAAATATAAGAATTATATACATCTGATACATCTGAAACCTAACGTATAAAAAAGTTTTATCAGTAATGTTCAGGAACAGGGGATTAGATGAAAATCTCATCTATTGATTAATTGTACATATCTATTTTAGCATTTAGTTCGGAATTCTGTGTAAAATAAATACAAATAATCTTGAACTACAACATCTGACCATATACACATATGTATTACAATCCATAGGAAAGGAGGATTTTCAATGCGAGATATAAAAACATATCTCTCCGTAGCACCTGTGCTAAGTACTCTATGGTTTGGGTCTTTAGCAGGCCTATTGATAGAGATTAATCGTTTATTCCCAGATGCCTTGTCATTCCCATTTTTTTGATTCTAGTTATTGATTATGTGAAGAAATGAATAAAATTAGAGATACAATTCTACATGACTCAAATTTCGAATTTCCTCCCTCCTTTTTCAGTTCTTTCATTTCAGTTCCTTAGCTTTAGGATAGGGAGAAAAGAAAAAAAAAGTGTATGGAACCTCAACAAAAATGTGATAGATCGAAGATCGAATTTGGGAGACCTCAAATTTAAATGTGGATCCAGTCTAGGAAGGGTTCCTCGAAATCATAGCATAGAAAGAAGATACTTAAATTAAATAAGAATAATAATTTAGTGGATTTAGGATAGGAACAATTGATAGTTAGAAAGAAATTGTATTACTTAATTATTACTTCATTAAATTATTATTTTATTACTCTATAAAATATAAAATGAAAATTTTTACTTAATTACATTAATATTAATTTTTAAATTTGAATAAATAATAATTTAATGATAATTGCAACGAAATTTTTAGAAAATTATATTTCTAGTTAGTAACTTCTATTTAATTTATTTTTGTTTTCTTCTTCTTCAGCTCGGATCGAAAATGTAAGAGTTAAGCCGATACAAAATTCAAAGGGGGTTTATGGCTAAGGGTAAGGATGTAAGAGTTATAGTTATTTTAGAATGTACCAGTTGTGCCCGAAATGATGTCAATAAGGAATCGCCGGGTATTTCTAGATATATTACTCAAAAGAATCGACACAATACGCCTGGTCGATTAGAATTGAGAAAATTTTGTCGCTATTGTCACAAGCATACGATTCATGGGGAAATCAAGAAATAGATTGAACGGAACACATGTGTTCTTTTCAAGTCAAAGAAGAAAAAGAGCTTAACATATATTTAATTTTCATTTTTAATATAGAATATGAATAATGTGTATACATTATGCATACAAATCAAAGCCTATTTTGGTAGGATCTGAAGTAAATAAAATAAAGAAAAAGAAATAGAATTTTAGAGATAAGGAATAAAACATGGATAAATCCAAACAATCTTTTCGTAAATCCAAGCAATCTTTTCGCAAATCCAAACGATCTTTTCGTAGGCGTTTGCCCCCAATTAGATCGGGGGATCGAATCGATTATAGAAACATGAGTTTAATTAGTCGATTTATTAGTGAACAAGGGAAAATATTATCTAGACGGGTGAATAGATTGACTTTGAAACAACAACGATTAATTACTATTGCTATAAAGCAAGCCCGTATTTTATCTTTGTTACCCTTTCTTAATAATGAGAGACTATTTAAGAATAAAAAATCGGAGTCGATCCCCCGAACTCGAATTACTCGTCCTAGAAAAAAAAAATAGACATACTCCTCAATTGACTCCAAACTCCAATTGTAACTCAAGCTCAGATGTGTTTTTTGTTCGAAAAGGCCTAGAATCTAGAAGAGTGGGTTCCAGTGTTAAAAGAAAAAAAATTCCCATTTTTTTTTTAAACATGTTCGTTCATTCCTATTACTTATTTTTTTTCTTTTTTAAGTGATTTTTATTCTATCTTCCCGGAGAAGTCACTCCGGGGAATTCTGTTTCGTTTCAATCATTCCTTTACTGTACATGACTTTATAATCTACTTTATTTGAATTTGATTTGATGATCTTGTTGGAAATCATGTAAAGACAATTCTTATTTGATATAGCTATTTGTGCAGGTATTTTACGATTAAGAAGCAATTGCTTCTTGTACAGATTATGTATTAATCTACTATAACTATACAATACCGACTTTTCACGAGTTATTGCATTTATCCGAGTGATCCACAAACGACGAAAATCCCTCTTTTGCCTACCTCTATCTCGATGAGAGGAAGCCAAAGCTCTAATTTTTTGTTGAGTAATCGTTCGAATAAGTCTCGAATGAGCCCCTCTAAAGGTTGACGCAAAAAAACGAATTTTTGTTCGACGTCTACGAGCTATATATCTCCGTCTAACTCTTGTCATTGAATCAAATTAAACCTTAATGAATAACTAATTGATTTCTATTCTTTCAGCCATCCTTTTATCCCCCTTGGTCGATGAATAACAAAACGGATTATTCCGATATATAAAATATGAATTCGAATGGCTTTTGCTACTATAACTTTCCTTACCACCATTTTTTATTCCTTTCAGGCATTTCACCTGAAAATAATAAATTCTAATGATACTAAAAAAAAGTGGGTTCCTTCGTTTCTATGGTTATTTCTTAAACGGCGAGGTCCTCTCTATACACCGGAGCTTCTTCTTTCATTTAATCAAATGGTATTGTGAACTTGTATAGTTCACACTCTTTGGCTCTACCCATCAATTATCAATTATAGAGTAATAGCTCTTTTCACAATAAGAGTTATCTATACAGTAACGGCATTTAATTAGGAAAGTTGGCTAAGTAGCTGACCCTCTTAGTCCGTTCTTTTAACAATGGGAGCATAATCTTTTTGCTTCTTATGATACCATTTCCTCCGCTTAATGGATAACTATTTACTACCTATGGGGAATTGCTTTTAACCTCAAATTTAGGTGATTGGATTTACACCAATGGAAACCATAAATTCCATACACAATACACGATATAGATATATGAAAAATCTTTTCCATTTACTCTATTCATTGGTGCCGTTCAGTAATACTGGAAAAATTTTATCATTTGTATTTGTTCGAACTCATGATCTGAACGAGTCGCACATACACCCTAGTACATGTTCCTCGACGCTGAGGACATTCTCTAAGAGCGGGAGATTTCGTAACATTTCTTATTGGCTGTCTTGCATTTCTAATAAGTTGTTTAATAGTTGGCATGTCGTATATATATATATATACGTTGTATATATAATTAGAAATTAGAATGGAATGGGTTGGTTTAGATCGATCTTAACCTGAGAATTAATCTGATAATTAATGATTATCAATTTTTTCTATTCAATATAAAATCACAGAAAATTCAATTACGGTTTGAAATAGATTTACAATAAAAAATCCTCGAAATCCTCAGGATCCGCCCCTACAAGATCAACAATGCCGTGAGCTTGGGCTTCTGTTGCTGACATAAAAATATCTCTTTCCATGTCTTGGGCTACAACCCAAAGAGGCATACCCGTTCTTTGTACATAAACCTTTGTGAGGGTTTCGCGAAGTTTCACTATCTGTCTCGTTTCCCTGAAAAAATCCCCTGATCTTCCGTCATAAAAAGAACTAGCAGGTTGATGAATCATAATCCTAACCTAATGTTATTGATATAACAGGTTCTTCTATCTCGCATGATTGGGCTAAATTAAAGGATAAAAAAAATAAAAAGAAGAAAATGGAATTGAACAACCGTACGGGCATTTCTATGTTGCATACGGCTCCGCAATGGAATTTACTTTATTCTTCTCTTCTATTCTATCGAAGAAATAGAATTTATCTGATTCAGATCGTTGAATTATCCATTTACCACCCTTCCTTTCATAGGAGTAAAAAATACTATGATGGTTCTGTTGCTTTATATAGATATCTTATCTATGATTTAGCAATCCCAAAGTTCCCTTCTGATACGATCAAATAAGGAAAATTTATTTTTTTTTTTTTCGTACTCTTTCATAAGATGAATATCAAAAAGAGACTTCTGGTGTGGAAGAAAAAAAGTTTGTGACGCTGAAATGTACTCCCGACACATAAAATCAACAAATCGGAAATACTCTTTGTTTCATACTACTATCTCGATACAAAATCTCATGTTATGAAAAAACAATAAAATAAAATAATGGTTTGTTTAGATCGAACTCGAAGTGCCATGCTATTATTACTTATTATTCATATTCAATATAGCGAAGGCATAGTGTTTCTTTTTTTTTTCAAATCAAAACTCATTGGCGCCAAGCGTGAGGGAATGCTAGACGTTTGGTAATTTCTCCTCCGACCAGGATGAAAGATGCCATCGAAGCGGCTATTCCCATGCATATTGTATGCACGTCAGGCGTCACAAATTGCATAGTATCAAAAATAGCTATTCCTGATATTACCCATCCGCCGGGAGAGTTTATAAATAAATAAAGATCCCTAGTCTGATCTTCTATACTGAGATATACCATGAGACCAACAATAGTATTCGAGATCTCCTCCTTGACCTCTTGTCCTAAAAAAAGTAATCTTTCTCGATAAAGTCGGTTGATTAGGACAAAATCCTATCCTTTAGTCCTTTAGGAGCCGTACACGCACCTTTGGATGCATACGGTTCAAAATCAAAATGAAATGGAGAAAAAAGAATCAATGTGTCGATTCTTGTTCTATTTCTTTTTGATTTAACTTAATAGGTTTTTCTAAAAAAAAAACGTTTTTCTTCCATTTTTCAAAAAACACGAGATGTGTTCTCACTTCCTTACCCATAAAAAAAGAATTTATTGAACTTATTGAAATTGAACTAATCTCTCTCATTGATGTATTATTTCATCGATATTCAAATCACGATGCAATTTTCTTGTTCCTGAATGGGCCCTTGCAATTCTTTTAGGTTCATGTTCTACTCCGGGAAAAGATCTGTCCGAATTTTATTTGCACATATAGGGCAAATAATCTCAGTACCACTTCTTTTTTTTTTCAATTCGTTTCATGTCTTTTCCCAACTCAACTATTTGATGTATTCATCATGCTATTCTGTTGGTTATTGGTTGGACGTTTGAAATCACTCTTATAGTAACTCATCTTACTTATAGTAATATAGTAAGGATAAGAATCCTTTATAATACAAGTAATAATCATACATATATTATATTACCAATTTGGTATTTTCTGAACGGAGCCTGAATACTAATACTTTATTTTTATTTTTCCAAGTGAACCATAAATCCTCCTAATTGATAATATGGATCCCAAAATGCAAATATAAATAAATTGATCTAATTACACTTCACGCTCCGAATGATTGATGCTTCCCTCAATACAATATTTCTTGGGCGAAACAGAGGATATCTCGATCGGGGGAGAAAACGGGTAAATTCCATATGACTCAATATGTCTGACAAGTCGCACTATAACTCAACCCAAGTTGCATCTTCCTCTCCGGGATTCCGAAAAGGTACTTTTGGAACACCAACGGGCATTAATTTAAAGACAAAATTGAGTACTGTACTATACTTCGCGTTAATATGGAAACGTAACAATGGCTTTATCATCTTTATCTCTTTATTGTATTTTATACATAGATTTTTATACATAGATTGAAAGGTTTATATTGAAAGGTTTATATAGTAAGACAGAATGAATAAAGAGAAAATTTAACTAACGTATCAATCGTTGGAATGATAAACAAGTATCTATGTATTTGTTTCCCGAAAGTAGGAGTAATCCTCCCATTGCGTATTGGTACTTATCGGGTATAGAATAGATCCGCTTCTCTTTGTTCTTACGAACAGAATTTTTACCTTATTTTCAATGGAACGGAATAAATATTAACCCTTTCTCATACAGAATCTACTGAAAAGTTAGGTACATAGTATAGTCTTTTCCAATTCCAATGCGATAAAATAAAGTGACATAGTGTCTAGTTTTTTTTGATAAAGGGGTATTTCCATGGGTTTGCCTTGGTATCGTGTTCATACTGTCGTATTGAATGATCCTGGTCGATTACTTTCGGTCCATATAATGCATACAGCCCTAGTTGCTGGTTGGGCCGGTTCGATGGCTTTATACGAATTAGCGGTTTTTGATCCCTCTGACCCCGCTCTCGATCCAATGTGGAGACAAGGTATGTTCGTTATACCCTTCATGACTCGTTTAGGAATAACCAATTCGTGGGGTGGTTGGAGTATTTCAGGGGGAACTATAACGAATCCAGGTATTTGGAGTTATGAAGGTGTGGCAGGGGCACATATTGTGTTTTCTGGTTTGTGCTTCTTGGCAGCTATCTGGCATTGGGTGTATTGGGACCTAGAAATATTCTGCGATGAACGTACGGGCAAACCTTCTTTGGATTTGCCTAAGATCTTTGGAATTCATTTATTTCTCTCAGGGTTGGCTTGCTTTGGTTTTGGCGCATTTCATGTAACAGGTTTGTATGGTCCTGGAATATGGGTGTCCGATCCTTATGGACTAACCGGAAAAGTACAACCTGTAAGTCCTGCATGGGGCGCGGAAGGCTTTGATCCTTTTGTTCCCGGAGGAATTGCCTCTCATCATATTGCAGCGGGTACATTGGGCATATTAGCGGGCTTATTCCATCTTAGTGTCCGTCCGCCTCAACGTCTATACAAAGGATTGCGTATGGGCAATATTGAAACTGTACTTTCCAGTAGTATCGCTGCTGTTTTTTTTGCAGCTTTCGTTGTTGCTGGAACTATGTGGTATGGTTCAGCAACAACTCCAATCGAATTATTTGGTCCCACTCGTTATCAGTGGGATCAAGGATACTTTCAGCAAGAAATATACCGAAGAGTTAGCGCCGGACTAGACGAAAATCTAAGTTTATCGGAAGCTTGGTCTAAAATTCCCGAAAAATTAGCTTTTTATGATTACATTGGTAATAATCCGGCAAAAGGGGGATTATTCAGAGCAGGGTCAATGGATAACGGGGATGGAATAGCTGTTGGATGGTTAGGGCACCCTGTCTTTAGAGATAAAGAAGGGCGCGAGCTTTTTGTACGTCGTATGCCTACTTTTTTTGAAACATTTCCGGTGGTTTTGGTGGATGGAGACGGAATTGTGAGAGCCGATGTTCCTTTTAGGAGAGCAGAATCAAAGTATAGTGTTGAACAAGTAGGTGTAACTGTTGAGTTCTATGGTGGCGAACTCAATGGAGTCAGTTATAGTGATCCTGTGACTGTTAAAAAATATGCTAGACGTGCCCAATTAGGTGAAATTTTTGAATTAGATCGGGCTACTTTGAAATCTGATGGCGTTTTTCGTAGCAGTCCAAGGGGTTGGTTCACTTTTGGTCATGCTACGTTTGCTTTGCTCTTCTTTTTCGGACACATTTGGCATGG